AGTTAATGTAGCTTAACAATAAAGCAAAGCACTGAAAATGCTTAGATGGATATATTTTATCCCATAAACACAAAGGTTTGGTCCTAGCCTTATAATTAGTTGAAGGTAAGATTACACATGCAAACATCCATAAACCGGTGTAAAATCCCTTAAAGAACTAACAAAAATTTAAGGAGAGGGTATCAAGCACATTTATAATAGCTAAAAACACCTTGCCTAGCCACACCCCCACGGGACCCAGCAGTGATAAATATTAAGCAATGAACGAAAGTTTGACTAAGCTATACCTCTTAGGGTTGGTAAATTTCGTGCCAGCCACCGCGGTCATACGATTAACCCTAACTAATTATTTCTCGGCGTAAAACGTGTTTACTGGACCTTCAACAAATAGAATTAAAACTCAACTAATATGTGAAAATTCATCGTTAGAACTTAAACACAATAACGAAAGTAATTCTAAGAATCCCCATAAAACACGATAGCTAAGACCCAAACTGGGATTAGATACCCCACTATGCTTAGCCCTAAACTATAATAATTAAATACCAACAAAATTATTTGCCAGAGAACTACTAGCCACAGCTTAAAACTCAAAGGACTTGGCGGTACTTTACATCCGTCTAGAGGAGCCTGTTCTATAATCGATAAACCCCGATCCACCTCACCATCCCTTGCTAATTCAGCCTATATACCGCCATCTTCAGCAAACCCTCAAAAAAGGAAAAAAAGTAAGCAAGAGAATAACCATAAAAACGTTAGGTCAAGGTGTAGCTAATGAGATGGGAAGCAATGGGCTACATTTTCTACATAAGAACATTACGATACCCTTTATGAAACTAAAGGACAAAGGAGGATTTAGTAGTAAATTAAGAATAGAGAGCTTAATTGAATAGAGCAATGAAGTACGCACACACCGCCCGTCACCCTCCTCAAGTTAAATATACTTAATCATACATAATATCTAGTAATAAATTTATTAGAGGAGATAAGTCGTAACAAGGTAAGCATACTGGAAAGTGTGCTTGGAACAATCACAGTGTAGCTTAACATTAAAGCATCTGGCCTACACCCAGAAGAATTCATAAAAATGAACACTTTGAACCAATTCTAGCCCTAACATTTATAATCCCAATTATACATAAACATAAAATAAAACATTTACATATAAAAGTATTGGAGAAAGAAATTTTTCTTACTAGGAGCTATAGAGCAAGTACCGTAAGGGAAAGATGAAAGACCAAATTAAAAGTAAAAACTAGCAAAGATAAAACCTTGTACCTTTTGCATAATGAATTAACTAGAAAATTTCTAACTAAATGAATTAAAGCTAGAAACCCCGAAACCAAACGAGCTACCTAAGAACAATTTTATGAATCAACCCGTCTATGTAGCAAAATAGTGGGAAGATTCTTAGGTAGAGGTGAAAAGCCTAACGAGCTTGGTGATAGCTGGTTACCCAAAAAATGAATTTTAGTTCAACTTTAAATTTACTTAAAGAATAATCAATCTAAACGTAAATTTAAATTATAGCCAAAAGAGGGACAGCTCTTTAGGAATGGAAAAAACCTTAAACAGTGAATAAATAACTACATTATTTTAACCATTGTAGGCCTAAAAGCAGCCATCAATAAAGAAAGCGTTCAAGCTCAACATAAAAAACCCATTAATTCTCAAACTCAACTAACTTCCTAACCTACAAATTGGGTTATTCTATATAATTATAGAAGAAATACTGTTAATATGAGTAACAAGAACTTGTTCTCCAAGCACAAGCATATAACAACTCGGATAGCCATTGTTAGTTATATCAAACTATAGACAATACCTATTAAATTTACTAATCTATTAATTTACTTGTTAACCCAACACAGGAGTGCTTTAAGGAAAGATTAATAAAAATAAAAGGAACTCGGCAAACTAGAACCCCGCCTGTTTACCAAAAACATCACCTCTAGCATTACAAGTATTAGAGGCATTGCCTGCCCAGTGACTTAAGTTAAACGGCCGCGGTATCCTGACCGTGCAAAGGTAGCATAATCACTTGTTCCTTAATTAGGGACTTGTATGAATGGCTAAACGAGGGTTCAACTGTCTCTTATTTTTAATCAGTGAAATTGACCTTCCAGTGAAGAGGCTGGAATAATATAATAAGACGAGAAGACCCTATGGAGCTTAAATTTATACTCTTAATTACAACCTTACTTCACCTTATGGAACAAAAACAATATTATAAGATTAAAATTTTGGTTGGGGTGACCTCGGAGAACAAAAAATCCTCCGAAAGATAATAACATAGACTAACAAGTCAAAGTAACCTGAATTCTCAATTGACCCAAATTAATTTGATCAACGGACCAAGTTACCCTAGGGATAACAGCGCAATCCTATTTAAGAGTCCATATCGACAATAGGGTTTACGACCTCGATGTTGGATCAGGACATCCCAATGGTGCAGAAGCTATTAATGGTTCGTTTGTTCAACGATTAAAGTCCTACGTGATCTGAGTTCAGACCGGAGAAATCCAGGTCGGTTTCTATCTATTAACAATTTCTCCCAGTACGAAAGGACAAGAGAAATAGAGCCTCCTTAACAAAAGCGCTCTTAACCAAATTTATGAAAATAATCTAAATAAAACAAATATGTAAATCCACTTACCTAGACCAGGTCATTAGGGTGGCAGAGCCAGGAAATTGCGTAAGACTTAAAACCTTGTCCCCAGAGGTTCAAATCCTCTCCCTAATAAATGTACCTTATTAACATCCTAACACTTCTAATTCCAATCTTAATTGCTATAGCTTTCCTAACATTAGTAGAACGAAAAATCCTAGGATATATACAATTACGAAAAGGCCCAAACATTGTAGGACCGTACGGAATTCTACAACCATTCGCTGACGCTATAAAACTTTTCATAAAAGAACCTATACGACCTCTAACAACATCCATCTCACTATTTATCATTGCACCAACCTTATCACTCACACTGGCACTCAGCCTATGAATTCCATTACCAATACCTCACCCCCTAATTAACCTAAACTTAGGAATTCTTTTCCTTCTAGCTACATCAAGCCTTTCAGTATATTCCATTTTATGATCAGGATGAGCCTCAAACTCAAAATATTCATTATTTGGCGCATTACGAGCAGTAGCCCAAACAATCTCATATGAAGTAACAATAGCTATTATTCTTCTATCAATCCTACTAATAAGCGGCTCATTCTCCCTACAAACACTTATCCTTACCCAAGAACACATATGACTAATTATCCCAGCCTGACCAATAGCCATAATATGATTTATTTCAACACTAGCAGAAACCAACCGAGCTCCATTTGACCTAACTGAAGGAGAATCCGAATTAGTTTCAGGCTTCAATGTTGAATACGCTGCAGGCCCATTTGCACTATTCTTCATAGCTGAGTATACCAACATTATTCTTATAAATGCATTAACTTCAATTATCTTCCTAGGACCTATTCACAATATTAACTTTCCAGAACTCTACTCAACTAACTTCATATTAGAATCCCTACTCCTATCATCTACATTTCTATGAATCCGAGCATCATATCCACGATTCCGCTACGACCAACTCATACATCTCCTATGAAAAAACTTCCTACCACTTACATTAGCACTCTGCATATGACATATCTCCCTTCCAATATTTATAGCAAGTATTCCTCCGTACTTGTAGAAATATGTCTGATAAAAGAGTTACTTTGATAGAGTAAATTATAGAGGTTTAAATCCTCTTATTTCTAGAATAATAGGAGTTGAACCTAAACCTAAGAATCCAAAATTCTTCGTGCTACCTTTACACCACATCCTACCAAGTAAGGTCAGCTAATTAAGCTATCGGGCCCATACCCCGAAAACGTTGGTTTAAACCCTTCCCGTACTAATCAACCCCATTACTCTATTTATCATTTACCTGACTATTCTCCTAGGTCCAATCATCACAATATCAAGCTCCAACCTATTACTTATATGAGTAGGACTAGAATTAAGCTTACTAGCAATCATTCCACTATTAATTAACAAAAAAAACCCACGATCAACAGAAGCAGCAACTAAATATTTCATCACACAAGCAACAGCATCAATAATCATTTTACTAGCTATTATTCTCAACTATAAACAATTAGGAATATGGACATTTCAACAACAAACAAACAACCTAATCCTTACAATAGTACTAATTTCATTATCCATAAAACTTGGTCTAGCACCATTCCATTACTGACTACCAGAAGTAACCCAAGGAATTGAACTTCACACAGGATTAATTCTACTCACATGACAAAAAATTGCCCCCCTATCCATTCTACTACAAATCTACAACCTAATTAATCCAACAATCACCCTAATCCTCGCCATCTCATCAATCTTTATCGGAGCATGAGGAGGACTAAACCAAACACAAATACGAAAAATCATAGCATACTCATCAATCGCCCACATAGGCTGAATAATCGCTGTAATTTCATTTAATCCATCACTAACATTACTTAATCTTACCATCTACATTATTCTTACCATCCCAATATTTATAGTACTTATAATAAATTCATCAACATCAATTAACTCAATCTCACTACTATGAAACAAAACCCCCACTACACCAATGATAATATCCATTATCCTTTTATCCCTAGGAGGGCTCCCTCCCCTAACAGGATTTCTACCAAAATGAATTATTATCACCGAAATATTAAAAAATGACTGCATTATTATAACTACCATAATAGCTATTATAGCTTTACTAAATCTTTACTTCTACACACGCCTAATTTACTCTACCTCACTAACAATATTTCCAACAAACAACAACTCAAAAATACTCTCACACCTAACAAATCCAAAATTCAACTTCATCCTCCCTACACTCACCGCCATAAGTACAATAACACTCCCCCTATCACCACAACTTATCATGTAGAAGTTTAGGATATACAAGTCCAAGAGCCTTCAAAGCCCTAAGAAAACAAACAAGTTTAACTTCTGCTAAGGACTGTAAGACTTCATCCTACATCTATTGAATGCAAATCAATTGCTTTAATTAAGCTAAGACCTTACCTAGATTGGCAGGAATTAAACCTACGAAATTTTAGTTAACAGCTAAATACCCTATATCTGGCTTCAATCTACTTCTCCCGCCTATCAGAAAAGAGGCGGGAGAAGCCTCAGTAGGGGAGTATCCTACACCTCCGAATTTGCAATTCGACATGAATATCACCTTAAGGCTTGATAAAAAGAGGACTCAACCTCTGTATTTAGATTTACAGTCTAATGCTTACTCAGCCATTTTACCTATGTTCGTAAATCGTTGATTATTCTCAACCAATCACAAAGATATTGGAACTCTATACTTACTATTTGGTGCTTGAGCAGGAATAGTAGGCACAGCATTAAGCATTCTAATTCGAGCTGAATTAGGTCAACCAGGTGCACTTTTAGGAGACGACCAAATCTACAACGTTATTGTTACTGCCCACGCATTTGTCATAATCTTCTTTATAGTTATACCAATAATAATTGGAGGCTTTGGAAATTGACTTGTACCACTAATAATCGGAGCCCCTGACATAGCATTTCCACGAATAAATAATATAAGCTTCTGACTCCTTCCACCATCATTCCTTCTATTATTAGCATCCTCTATGGTAGAAGCAGGAGCAGGAACAGGATGAACAGTTTACCCACCTCTAGCTGGAAATTTAGCCCATGCTGGAGCATCAGTTGACCTGACCATTTTCTCCCTTCATTTAGCTGGTGTATCATCCATTTTAGGAGCAATTAATTTTATTACAACTATCATTAATATAAAACCTCCAGCAATAACTCAATATCAAACTCCACTGTTCGTTTGATCAGTCTTAATTACAGCTGTTCTTCTCCTCCTATCACTTCCAGTTCTAGCTGCAGGAATTACAATACTCCTAACAGATCGTAACCTCAATACAACTTTCTTTGACCCCGCAGGAGGAGGTGACCCAATCTTATACCAACATCTATTCTGATTTTTCGGTCATCCAGAAGTTTACATTTTAATTCTCCCAGGATTTGGAATTATCTCACACGTAGTTACCTATTATTCTGGAAAAAAAGAACCATTTGGGTATATAGGAATAGTATGAGCCATAATATCCATTGGTTTCCTAGGATTTATTGTTTGAGCCCACCACATATTTACAGTAGGCTTAGACGTAGACACCCGAGCTTACTTTACATCGGCTACTATAATCATTGCTATTCCAACTGGAGTTAAAGTATTTAGCTGACTAGCAACGCTTCATGGAGGTAATATCAAATGATCTCCAGCTATACTATGAGCTCTAGGCTTCATTTTCCTATTTACAGTAGGAGGATTAACAGGAATTGTATTATCTAATTCTTCACTTGACATTGTTCTTCACGACACATACTATGTAGTTGCTCACTTCCACTATGTATTATCTATAGGAGCAGTGTTTGCTATTATGGCAGGATTTGTCCACTGATTCCCATTATTTTCAGGATATACTCTAAGTGACACATGAGCTAAAGCCCACTTCGCAATCATATTTGTTGGAGTTAATATAACATTCTTCCCTCAACACTTCCTAGGCCTTTCAGGAATACCACGACGATACTCAGATTACCCAGATGCTTATACCACATGAAACACAGTATCTTCCATAGGATCATTCATTTCACTAACAGCTGTCCTCCTAATAATTTTCATAATTTGAGAAGCCTTCGCCTCCAAACGTGAAGTCTTATCAGTATCCTACTCTTCAACTAACCTAGAATGACTTCACGGTTGTCCACCACCATACCACACATTTGAAGAACCTTCCTACGTAAAAGTAAAATAAGAAAGGAAGGAATCGAACCCCCTAAAATTGGTTTCAAGCCAACCTCATAACCTCTATGTCTTTCTCAATGAGATATTAGTAAAATTATTACATAACTTTGTCAAAGTTAAGTTATAGACTAAAATCTATATATCTTAAATGGCTTACCCCCTTCAACTAGGCTTACAAGACGCTACATCTCCTATTATAGAAGAACTAATAAATTTTCATGACCATACATTAATAATCGTCTTCCTTATTAGCTCTTTAGTACTTTATATTATTTCACTAATATTAACAACAAAATTAACCCACACTAGTACAATAGACGCCCAAGAAGTAGAAACTATCTGAACTATTCTCCCAGCTGTAATTCTTATTATAATTGCCCTCCCATCATTACGAATTTTATATATAATAGATGAAATTAACAACCCAGTATTAACAGTAAAAACCATAGGACATCAATGATACTGAAGCTACGAATATACAGATTATGAAGACCTCTGCTTTGACTCATACATAGTACCAACAAACGACCTTAAACCAGGAGAACTACGACTTCTAGAAGTAGACAACCGAGTAGTTCTTCCAATAGAACTTCCTATTCGCATACTAATTTCATCTGAAGATGTTCTTCACTCATGAGCAGTCCCATCATTAGGATTAAAAACCGACGCAATTCCAGGCCGCCTTAATCAAGCAACAGTAACATCTAATCGACCAGGATTATTTTACGGTCAATGTTCAGAAATCTGCGGATCAAATCACAGTTTTATACCAATCGTCCTTGAAATAGTACCACTAAAACATTTTGAAAATTGATCAGCTTCAATAATCTAAATCCATTGTGAAGCTAAGAGCGTTAACCTTTTAAGTTAAAATTAGAGATCTTTTTATCTCCACAATGATATGCCACAACTAGACACATCCACATGATTCACTACTATTATTTCATCAATAATAACCTTATTTATTATTTTCCAATTAAAAATTTCATCACAGTCATACCCACTTTCACCATCACTAAAAACAACAACAACTTTAACAATAAAAAATCCTTGAGAATCAAAATGAACGAAAATCTATTTGCCTCTTTCATTACCCCTTCAGTAATAGGTTTACCAATCGTAGTAACCATCATTATATTTCCATCTATCCTATTTCCATCATCAAAACGCTTAATTAATAACCGCCTCCATTCATTTCAACACTGACTAATTAAACTTATTATCAAACAAATAATATTAATTCATACCCCTAAAGGACGAACATGAGCACTAATAATTGTATCTCTAATTATATTTATTGGATCTACTAACCTTCTAGGCCTTCTTCCACACACATTTACACCTACCACACAACTATCTATAAACCTAAGTATGGCTATCCCACTGTGAGCCGGAGCAGTAATTCTAGGATTTCGACATAAACTAAAAAATTCTCTAGCCCATTTCCTCCCACAAGGAACCCCAATCTCACTTATCCCTATACTAATTATTATCGAAACAATTAGCTTATTTATCCAACCAATAGCACTAGCAGTACGACTAACCGCAAATATTACCGCAGGCCACCTACTCATACATCTAATTGGAGGAGCCACCCTAGTTCTTATAAACATCAGCCCACCAACCGCCACAATTACATTTATTATTCTCCTCTTACTTACAGTACTAGAATTTGCCGTAGCACTAATTCAAGCTTACGTATTCACATTACTTGTAAGCCTTTATTTACATGATAATACATAATGACCCACCAAACACATGCATACCACATAGTTAATCCAAGTCCATGACCACTAACAGGAGCTTTTTCAGCCCTACTACTTACATCAGGATTAGTAATATGATTTCATTTTAACTCAAGCACACTCTTATCTTTAGGCTTACTAACAAACATCCTAACAATATATCAATGATGACGAGACATTATCCGTGAAGGTACTTACCAAGGACATCACACCCCCATTGTCCAAAAAGGACTACGATACGGAATAATCCTGTTTATCGTATCCGAAGTATTTTTCTTCGCCGGATTCTTTTGAGCATTCTACCACTCTAGTCTTGTACCAACACACGACCTCGGAGGTTGCTGACCACCAACAGGAATTTCACCATTAAATCCCTTAGAAGTTCCACTTCTTAACACATCAGTTCTCCTAGCATCAGGTGTATCAATTACATGAGCCCACCACAGCTTAATAGAAGGAAAACGAAACAACATAAACCAAGCTCTACTAATTACTATCATATTAGGACTTTACTTTACTATTTTACAAGCTTCAGAATACTACGAAACATCATTCTCTATTTCAGACGGAATTTACGGATCCACATTCTTCATAGCAACTGGATTCCACGGCCTCCATGTAATTATCGGATCTACATTCCTTATTGTATGCTTACTACGACAACTAAAATTCCACTTTACATCTAAACATCACTTCGGATTCGAAGCAGCAGCATGATACTGACACTTCGTAGATGTAGTATGACTTTTCCTGTATGTTTCTATCTATTGATGAGGATCTTACTCTCTTAGTATAATAAATATAACTGACTTCCAATCAGTAGATTCTGAAACAAACGGAAGAGAGTAAATTAACCTATTTATTATCCTAATAATTAATAGCCTCTTATCACTAGCCTTGATCTTAATTGCATTCTGACTTCCCCAAATAAACCTATATACAGAAAAAGCAAACCCATATGAGTGTGGATTTGACCCAACAAGCTCTGCACGACTACCCTTTTCCATAAAATTCTTCCTCGTAGCCATCACATTTCTCCTATTTGACCTAGAGATTGCTCTCCTACTCCCACTCCCATGAGCTATTCAATCTACCAATATCTTAACCACAACCACTACAGCCTTCATTCTAGTCTCTATTTTATCCTTAGGATTATGCTACGAATGAATACAAAAAGGCCTTGAATGAACAGAGTAATGGTAATTAGTTTAAACAAAATTAATGATTTCGACTCATTAGATTATGATAATTTCATAATTACCAATATGTCATCTATTTTCCTTAATCTCACACTATCCTTCACTCTTTCACTCTTAGGCACATTAATATTCCGCTCACACCTAATATCAACCCTATTATGCTTAGAAGGTATGATATTATCCCTATTCATTATAATCTCAACAGCAACCCTAAACTCCAACTCCATAGTCTTTATACCAATCCCCATTACAATTATAGTATTTGCAGCATGTGAAGCAGCAGTGGGATTAGCCTTACTAGTAAAGGTCTCAAATACATATGGTACAGACTACGTACAAAACCTAAACCTTCTGCAATGTTAAAAATTATTTTTCCCTCACTAATACTTCTCCCTATCACCTGACTATCATCTTCAAAAAAAACCTGAATTAACGTAACATCCCACAGCTTCCTAATTAGCCTCATCAGCCTACTTCTCTTCTGACAAAACGACGAAAACTACTTAAACTTCTCAACAACATTTTTTTCAGATCCTCTATCCACCCCATTAATTATTCTAACTACATGACTTCTACCACTTATACTTATAGCTAGCCAAAACCACCTAAAAAAAGAAAAGAAAATCCACCAAAAATTGTATATCTCTATATTAATTAGCCTTCAAATCCTATTAATTATAACTTTCTCAGCAACTGAACTAATTATATTTTACATTCTATTTGAAGCTACCCTAATTCCCACATTAATTATCATTACCCGATGAGGTAATCAAACAGAACGATTAAATGCAGGAATTTATTTCCTATTCTATACACTAATTGGCTCTATCCCACTTCTAATTGCTCTTATCTCAATCCAAAACCTTACAGGAACCTTAAACTTCACAATTTTATCCCTTACCACCCACCCAATTTCTCCCTCTTGATCCAACAACATTTTATGACTAGCATGCATAATAGCATTCATAGTCAAAATACCACTATACGGAGTTCACCTATGACTACCTAAAGCACACGTAGAAGCTCCAATCGCGGGATCTATAATCCTAGCAGCTATTCTACTCAAACTAGGAGGTTACGGAATAATTCGAATCTCAATCATCCTAGACCCACTAACTAAATACATAGCCTATCCATTCATCTTACTATCTCTATGAGGAATAATTATAACAAGCTCAATCTGCCTCCGACAAACAGACTTAAAATCATTAATTGCTTATTCCTCAGTTAGCCATATAGCCCTAGTAATTTCATCAATTATAATCCAAACCCCATGAAGTTTTATAGGAGCTTCAATACTTATAATTGCCCACGGATTAACTTCATCCCTTTTATTTTGTTTAGCAAATTCAAACTACGAACGAATCCACAGTCGAACAATAATTATAGCTCGAGGCCTACAAACAATTTTCCCTCTAATAGCAATACTATGACTTCTAGCAAGCCTAGCTAACTTAGCTTTACCACCATCAATTAACCTAGTAGGAGAATTATTTATTGCAATATCACTATTTTCTTGATCAAACTTCTCAATCATCCTTATAGGAGTGAACATTATCATCACAGCAATATATTCAATATACATAATTATTACAACACAACGAGGCAAACTAACAAACCACATAACCAACCTACAACCATCACACACCCGAGAATTAACCTTAATAACTCTTCACATTCTCCCACTAGCTCTTCTTACCATTAACCCTAAACTAATTACAGGCCTAACAATATGTAAATATAGTTTACAAAAAACATTAGACTGTGAATCTAAAAACAGGAAATTTAAACTCCTTATTTACCAAGAAAGTATGCAAGAACTGCTAATTCATGCCACCATGCTTAAACACATGGCTTTCTTACTTTTATAGGATAAAAGTAATCCATTGGTCTTAGGAACCAAAAACCTTGGTGCAACTCCAAATAAAAGTAATAAACATAATTACATCACTAATCTTAACTATTTTCATTATCCTTTTATCCCCTATATTAATTTCAATAACTAACCTGACAAAGCACATTAATTTCCCAATATTTACCACTGCATCAATCAAATTTTCGTTTTTCCTAAGCCTCCTACCCTTACTTTTATTTTTTCACCAAAACACAGAATACATAATTACCAGTTGACATTGAATAACTATCAATTCAATTAATATCACAATAAGCTTTAAAATTGACTATTTCTCTATCCTATTTTTATCAGTAGCATTATACGTTACATGATCCATTATACAATTTTCCTCATGATATATACACTCAGACTATCATATCAACCGATTTATTAAATATCTATCTATATTCTTAATCACTATAATTATTCTAACTTCAGCTAACAATCTATTTCAACTATTCATCGGATGAGAAGGAGTCGGAATTATATCATTTTTACTTATTGGATGGTGATATGGACGCGCCGATGCAAATACAGCAGCCCTCCAAGCCATCCTATACAACCGAATTGGAGATGTAGGATTTATCCTAGCCATAACATGATACTGCTTAAATACTAACTCCTGAGAACTTCAACAAATTATCCTCTCTAACAATAACAACTTAATTCCCCTCCTAGGACTATTAATTGCAGCCACAGGAAAATCAGCCCAATTTGGACTTCACCCATGACTTCCTTCAGCCATAGAAGGACCCACACCAGTATCAGCCCTACTTCACTCAAGCACTATAGTAGTAGCAGGAATCTTCCTCCTTATTCGATTTCACCCACTAATATCTAACAACAGTACTATCCTAACAATAATAATATGCTTAGGAGCCCTAACCACATTATTCACAGCAATCTGCGCACTAACACAAAACGATGTAAAAAAAATCGTAGCCTTCTCTACATCAAGCCAACTAGGCCTAATAATAGTAACCTTAGGAATTAACCAACCATACCTAGCTTTCCTCCACATCTGTACACACGCATTCTTTAAAGCCATACTATTCATGTGTTCAGGATCAATTATTCATAGCTTAAATGATGAACAAGACATTCGAAAAATAGGAGGCATTATAAAAATTATACCTTTTACATCATCTTGCTTAATTATCGGAAGCCTAGCCCTAACAGGAATACCATTCCTAACCGGATTTTACTCCAAAGACTCCATCATCGAATCCATAAATACCTGTAACACCAACGCCTGAGCCCTACTAATTACACTCATTGCCACATCAATAACAGCCATATATAGCATTCGAATTATCTACTTTGTTGCAATAACCAAACCCCGATACCCTCCTATAATTATTATTAATGAAAATAATCCAAACCTAACCAACCCAATTAAACGATTAGCATTAGGCAGTATCCTAGCAGGTTACATTATCTCTAATAACATCCCTCCAACCAATATTCAAATCCTAACAATACCTTGATACCTAAAAATAATAGCCCTCATAATATCTATTACAGGCTTTATTATCGCCTTAGAACTAAACAACCTATCCCTAAAATTTTCTATTAATAAAATCAAACCAATCTCAACATTTTCAACCTCATTAGGATTCTTCCCATCCATTTTACACCGTATAATTCCACTAAAATCCTTAGACCCTAGCTTCAAAGTATCCCTAGGACTTTTAGATATAATTTGACTAGAAAAATCAATCCCAAAATCCACCTCATTTATTCATATATTCACATCCAAAATACTAACCAGCCAAAAAGGAATAATTAAATTGTACTTCCTCTCATTCACAATTACTATAACCCTAATTATTACCCTATTTATCATTAATCCCGAGTGATTTCAATAATAATAAAGATTCCAGCAAACAATGACCACCCAGCCACAACCATTATCCAAGTAGCACAACTATATATTGCCGCAACCCCAACTCCACCCTCCAACATAACTCCAACATCATCAATCTCGTACATTATTCAATCACCAAGACTATCCAAACTCACCAACTCAACAATATTTAAATTATCAATTAACCATACAAAAAATAATTCCATAAAAAACCCAACAACAAAAAAACTAAAAATCAATCAACTTGAACCCCAAGTCTCAGGATATTCCTCAGTAGCCATAGCCGTAGTATATCCAAACACAACTAATATACCACCCAAATAAATTAAAAACACTAACAACCCTAAAAATGAACCTCCAAACCCTAAAATCATAAAACAACCAACAAACCCACTAATAATTAAACCTAACCCACCATAAATAGGCGAAGGCTTCAATGCCAACCCAAGACAACCGCCTAAAAATACTAAACTTAAAATAAAGATATAATTGTTCATTATTTCTACACAGCAATTAACTGTGACTAATGACATGAAAAATCATCGTTGTAATTCAACTATAGAAACACCTAATGACAAACATCCGAAAAACCCACCCACTATTTAAAATTATTAATCATTCCTTCATCGACCTACCTGCTCCATCAAACATCTCATCATGATGAAACTTCGGTTCACTCCTAGGAATCTGCCTAATAATCCAAATTATCACAGGCCTATTCTTAGCAATACACTATACATCAGACACAACAACAGCATTCTCATCAGTTACCCACATTTGCCGAGATGTAAACTATGGATGACTAATCCGATACCTACATGCAAACGGAGCATCAATATTTTTCATCTGCTTATTCCTGCACGTAGGCCGAGGCATATATTATGGATCCTACACATTTATAGAAACTTGAAACATTGGAATTATCCTCTTATTCGCAGTAATAGCCACCGCATTCATAGGATACGTACTTCCATGAGGACAAATATCATTTTGAGGCGCAACAGTAATTACAAACCTTCTATCAGCAATTCCATACATCGGGACTACCCTAGTAGAATGAATCTGAGGAGGATTCTCAGTTGATAAAGCTACATTAACCCGCTTCTTCGCATTCCACTTTATTCTCCCATTCATCATTACAGCCCTAGTAATTGTTCACCTCCTATTCCTCCATGAAACAGGCTCTAATAACCCCACAGGCCTAAACTCTGACTCAGACAAAATTCCATTCCACCCATACTATACTATCAAAGACATCCTAGGAGTAATCATAATATTTACACTCTTAATAACCCTAGTATTATTCTTTCCCGACCTACTAGGAGACCCAGATAATTACTCACCAGCCAACCCACTTAACACCCCACCACACATTAAACCAGAATGATATTTCCTATTTGCTTACGCCATCCTACGATCAATCCCCAACAAACTAGGAGGAGTACTAGCCTTAGTCCTATCCATTCTAGTCCTAGCCTTTCTACCCTTCCTCCACACATCCAAACAACGAAGCCTAACATTCCGCCCAATCACCCAAACCCTATACTGAATCCTAGTAGCCAACCTACTAATCCTAACCTGAATCGGAGGTCAACCAGTAGAACATCCATTTATTATTATTGGCCAATTAGCATCAATCAGTTATTTTTCTATTATTCTTATCCTAATACCTATCTCAGGAATAATTGAAGATAATATACTAAAATGAAACTAATGTCCTAATAGTATAACCGACATTACCCTGGTCTTGTAAACCAAAAATGAAGAAAAAATCTTCTTAGGACATCAAGAAGAAGGAATATCTCCCCACCATCAACACCCAAAGCTGATATTCTAGTTAAACTACTTCTTGACGTACATAAAATTGTCCAGTACATTAGGACATCTATGTATATCGTACATTAAATTATTTTCCCCTAGCATATAAGCAAGTACTATACATCAATTAACTAAGACATAAATCCTAAAATCCACATAAAATTCAACCCCTCATGCGTATCACCACTTACATTAAATCAATGTTCGTTAGACATATCTGTGTTATCTTACATACACCATTAAGTCATAAACCCTTCTCTTCCATACGTCTATCCCCTTCCTCATCTTGTCCCTTAATCTACCATCCTCCGTGAAACCAACAACCCGCCCACCTATGCCCCTCTTCTCGCTCCGGGCCCATTAAACTTGGGGGTAGCTATACTGAAACTTTATCAGACATCTGGTTCTTACTTCAGGGCCATTAAATGCGTTATCGCCCATACGTTCCCCTTAAATAAGACATCTCGATGGTACAGGCCTAATCAGCCCATGATCAACATAACTGTGGTGTCATGCATTTGGTATTTTTTAATTTTCGGGATGCAATCACTCAACATAGCCGTCAAGGCATGAAAGGTCAGCACAAAATCCAGCCGGACTTTCCAGTTAAGGGTCATTTATCCTCATAAGAGATCACCTAAGACAATCTTTTAATGCTTGAATGACATATTATAAAATTTCTATAAAAATAAAAAGAAAAAAGAACTTACCCCAATGCCAAACCCCAAAAACATTGGAACACAATCTTTCATCATACTTTTATGGTTCACAAAATATAACTTCAATTTTAGTATTGACCAAATTTCTACGTTCACCGAAATCGCTAAATAAACCCTTTACACCAAACTTTTTCCCACAAGTTTTCTCC